AATTATATAAAAATTCGGGGGTTTATTGAGAATGTCCGTTAAATTACTATATCTGTGAGGGGGGTGTTTTGGCATTTGAAATTTCTCTCTGGGAAAAGAAGTTAAAAAACGGGTTCTAAAAATTGTGTTTGGTATTTTTATAATAAATTATTTTCACGGGTGCGTTCGGGGGGAGTGGTACAGGTGTAAAAAATAACTCTATGGAATTTTGGGGCTGGAAGGAATATTATAGTTTTGTCGCATTATTTTTTCTCAAATTTTAAAAAACAGGGTGTTGAAAAAGTGTTTACTGCGGTAATTTTATAATAATGGAATAATGAAATTTTACGGTCAAGGAAAAAATATGTCTAACAAGCATAAAGAATATATCCGCGTATAGGGAATGTGCTAGGCCAAGAATATAGCTCCACCCGGACTAAATGGTCTACCCCGGTGAGGGGAACGGTAACGAGCATATATGGGTGTCAGGTGAAAGGTAGAGAAAAAAAGGACAACCAGGGGTGGATCTGGCATACGTGATAAGAACATGAGGTGATATGTACCAGGATAAAGGGTGCGACCAAAGGCTTCTTAAAAAGCAAGTAGGGCGGGGTGGTTCCGGACCATTGAGATGCTCTTGAGAGTGTAACCAGCGGCCTTGGAAAGAACATCAAGGGAGGAGTTACAGTATATGGACGTGAGAAGCGGGACTGTGTGCTTTCAGTGGAAGGATAGAGGGTTTCACGGGCTGGATTAGATCATGGGACACCACTTGGAACAGGATAGTCATGGTTACTAACAATAGATAGACGAAGATAGCATGGAAAGTTAGGGTAATGCGGAGAAAAATCTCATGTAACATACCAGTTTTACATATTAATAATTATAGTATAATTCCCGTTTATTAGGCGTGAGGCAGATCATTAATGTATAATTATACATAGTGAAATAAAGACTATAAGCTAAGAGATACATTATAGTCGGAATTGGGATTAAACATGTGGGGGGGGTAGGGGGGGGGTCCTAGGAGAGTTATTTATTTTTGGCAAAGAGTAGTTTAAGTAAAATGCTGGCTTTGGGGGCTAGAGATGGAAAGTACTCTCTTTGATGTTCTAGGGGTTGGGCCCAGCTTTGGCTTACAAGGACAACGCTTTAAAGTGATAAGCTACTAGAGCATATATTGTGGTTGATTTTATTTTCTAATCAGCCGAATAGGGGGTTTGTGATGAAGAATGAGAAGTATAGAATAGAGGTTGTTTGGCCGATTATGGTGAATGGGGGCTCTACTGGTTTAGTAGCTGCTCATGTGATTGTGATGAATGTGGCTACTAGGGTTCAGAATATTAATTGTATTAGTGGGCGAAAGGTTATGGATCGTATATGTGAAGTGTGTGTGAATGGTACTGTTATTAGAATGATAATGGATATTATAAGGGCTACAGTTCCGCCTAGTTTGTTGGGAATGGATCGAAGGATACCGTAGGCGAATAGGAAGTATCATTCTGGTTTAATGTGTTGTGGTGTTACTAGGGGGTTAGCTTTTGAGAAGTTTTCTGGGTCGTTGAATATGTTTGGGGTGAATGATATGATTATGAATAGTGTGGTAATTAAGATGGTTAGTATGAGGATGTCTTTGTGGGAGTGGTATGGGTGGAATGGGATTTTGTCGATGTCTGAGTTTGTTCCTAGTGGGTTGCTGGATCCTTCTGTGTGTAGTAATATGATGTGAATTGAGGATATTGAGATGATAGTGAATGGGAGGATGAAGTGAAGGGCAAAGAATCGGGTTAGGGTTGGGTCATTAATTGAAAAACCTCCTCAGAACCAGGTAGTTAGTGCTGTGCCAATGTATGGTACGGCTGTTAGTAGGTTTGTAATTACTGTTGCTGCTCAGAATGATATTTGTCCTCATGGTAGGACGTATCCGAAGAATGCTGTTGCTATTAAAATAATTAACAATGTTGTTCCTGATAGTCATACATTTTTGTTTAGATAGGATCCGTAGTATAGGCCTCGTGCGATATGGATATAGGCGCAGATGAAAAATATAGATGCCCCAATTGCGTGTAGATTTTGTATGATCCACCCATATGGGACATCTCGTGTGATGTGTACAATTGATGAAAAGGCTAGATTAATGTTGGCTGTATAGTGAATTGCTAGGAAGAACCCGGTTATGATTTGTAGGGCTGAGCAGGTTAATAATATGGATCCGAAATTTCATCAGGTTGAGATATTTGATCCTACTGGTAGTAGGTTGAACAGTATGAGTATGTGTTGGTTGGGCATATTTTTGTAGTTGAATTTACAACGGTGGTTTTTCGGGCCGCAGGTCTCAGTAGAGCAAGAATTATGGTTATAGTTAATTATTTTTTTAGTTGTATTTTGGTGTTTTTGGTTTTAGGTGTTGTGATTTTGAGTGTGGTGTCTTTGCCTTATCAGGGGGTGATTGTTTTAATAGGGGTTTCATTTCTTTGTTGTGTTTTCATAGTTGTTATGGGTCGTACATTTGCAGCTTTGGTTATGTATATTGTGTATTTAGGTGGGTTGGTTGTGGTTTTTGGGTATTGTGTGAGTGTGGAGAAGGATAGCGCTGTTTTTAAGGTTGGTGGGGTTAAGTATTTTATTATTTTTATGTTTGTGCTGTTTGTTGTCTTATGCTTGTTAGAGGGTGGGGTGGGTGGTTTGTTAGTTTATACTAATTGAGAAGATTTGGTGTGTTTAGAGGTAAATGGTGGTAGTGTTTTTTATTTTAATGGTGGGGCTGGGTTGATTGTGTGTTCTTGGGGGTTGTTGGTTGTATTGTTTTCTATTTTAGTTGTTTTGAGTTGGTCTCGGTTAGGTGGTTTGCGACCTTTTAGATAAAAGTAGTGAAGATGGTTAAGATTGTGGTGGTAGTGAACATGGTTATGTAGTTTTTAATTATGTTCTTTTGTTGTGTTGAAAGGTGGATTATTGGTGTTAGTACTTTTGATAGGCCTTTTGGCCCTCAGTTTTCTAGAGCCCAGAGATCTATTAGTTCGGTGGAGGTTTGTTGGCTAGTTTTTAATGTACTGGTTGGAAGGGTTCGGTGGGGTATGTTAAAGAAGGCTAGTTGGTTGAAGAACAGGTTATATTTGTTAGGCTTTTTGGGTTTGAGGTGGTAGGCTATGTGAGAAAGATCTTTTGATAGTATAATCCCTATCATTGAGGCGATTAGTGCTATTAGTTTAATTGTTTTTGGTATAGTAATTATTGTTGTAGTTTGTAGGGTTGAAATTTTTGTTATAGTTCCTATTAAAACTGATGCTAATATTAGACGGGTTAATGGGTTTATAGTGGTTTTTGCTTCCTTGTGGGTATTGTGGTGGGTTCGTGGGTATCCTGTTATTGTTATTAATATGATTTGTGTGCTGTAGCAGGCGGATAGGATAGTTGCAGTTATTGTGATTATAATAGCTCATGAGTTGGTGTGGGAGTTGGCTATTGTTTCAATGATAGTGTCTTTTGAGTAAAACCCGGATAAAAATGGTATCCCTATGAGTGAAAGGCTAGCGATAGTTAGGAATGATGAGGTTATTGGTGTGGTTTTTAGTAGCCCGCCTATTTTTCGGATATCTTGTTCGTTATTTAAGCTGTGAATATAGGCTCCGGAGCATAGGAATAGTATAGCTTTAATAAATGAGTGGGTGATTATGTGTAGGAATGCTAATATTGGTTGATTTAGTCCGATTATTGTTATTATTAGGCCTAGTTGGCTTGTAGTAGATATTGCAATGATTTTTTTGATGTCTAGGTGGGTGGTTGCTGCTGCCGCAGCAAATATTGTTGTTGTTGCGCCTAGTATTAGGCAGGAAGTTATTATAATTTTATTGTTGTATAGAATTGGGTGTAGTCGGATAAGTAGAAATACGCCGGCTACTACTATGGTGCTAGAGTGAAGTAGGGCTGAGACTGGTGTTGGGCCTTCTATGGCTGAGGGGAGTCATGGGTGTAAGCCAAATTGTGCAGATTTTCCGGTGGCTGCTAATAATAATCCTATTATTGGAACAATATTGGCTGTTTCGTGTTGAATTATAAGTTCTTGTATGTTGATTGATGATGTGGTTATTAGTCAGGCAGTTGTTATGATAAGGCCAATGTCTCCGATACGGTTGTAGATAATGGCTTGTAGAGCTGCTGTGTTAGCATCTTGGCGTCCGTGTCATCACCCGATGAGCAGGAAGGATATAATTCCTACCCCCTCTCAGCCAATAAATAACTGGTATATGTTGTTTGCTGTGATAATTACTAGTATTGTGATTAAGAATGTTAGGAGGTATTTAGTAAATTTGTTATTGTAGGGGTCAGTAGATATATATCAGGTGGAAAACTCTGTGATCGATCATGTAATGAATAGGGCAACAGGGATGAATAGTAGTGTAGGTGTGTCTAGGGTTATGGAGATATTGATGTTTTCTGTTGGTGTGATGATTAGTGGTGTAAGTGAGAGCGTAAGTTCATTATTGTTTAATAATGGGTTGATGGGGATCAGGCTGATGAGAAATAGTAATATAAGATTTTTTTTAGTGTTGTGTGGTTGTATAATGGATATGGTGAGGGATAGTAGGATGGTTAAGATAATTGTTGGGGTAGTTGAGTTCATTTCTACCACTTGGATTTGCACCAAGGATTTTGGTGCCTAAGACCAGTGGAATACTATTATCCTTTAGTAGAGGAGGCTGGTGGTTAATCCCAGATTAAAGAGTTAGCAGTTCTTGTTACTTCCTCGGTGTATGAGGGTAATCCTGTTGTCAAGGTCACGGCTTGATATTTTTTTTAAATTACACACACTTTAAATGACTAGTTCTGGTTTTATAGAGATTAGTATTAGTGGGATAATGTGTAGAATTATAAGAAGGTGTTCTCGTGAGTGTGTTGGGTGTGTTGTTGTGTTTAATAGTGGTGTTCCTGTTTGTGTTGATAGGAATATGTGAAGTGAGTATGATGCTGTGATGAGTATTGATAGTCCGAATATGATGATTGTTATTGGGCATCAGTTAAATAGTGATGATGCGATTAGTAATTCTCCTGTAAAGTTTATGGTTGGTGGGGTTGCAATATTTATTAGGTTGGTTAGTAGCCATCAGATTGTTAGTATTGGTAAGATGTTGTGAAACCCTCGGGTGAGAATTATAATTCGGGTTTTAGTTCGTTCATAGGTGGTGTTGGCTAGGCAGAATAGTGCTGAGGAGGTAAACCCGTGGGCGATTATTAGTGCTATGGTCCCCGATAGGCTTCATTGTGTTTGAATTATAATTGCAGCGACTACTAATCCCATGTGACTGATAGAGGAGTATGCGATAAGGGATTTTAGGTCTGTTTGTTGGAGACAGGTCAGGTTAGCTAGTGTTGCCCCTCAGAGGGCAAGGACGATAAATGGGAGGAATAGGTCTGTTTTTATTGTTGGTAAGATTTGTATTATTCGGATAATGCCGTATCCTCCTAGTTTTAGTAGTACCGCGGCTAGTACTATTGATCCGGCGATGGGGGCTTCTACGTGGGCTTTGGGCAGTCATAGGTGAAGCCCATAAATTGGTATTTTTGCTAAAAAGGCCCCAAGACAGGCTATTCATAGTATTAGTTCTGTCCAGGGGCTAATTGGTTGTATTATCTGTATAAAAAAGGTTGGAGTGCTTGTTATATTATTGATAAATAGGATTATTATTAGTAGGGGTATTGAGGTTGTTAGTGTGTATAGTATGAAGTAGGTACCTGCGGTTAGACGTTCAGTTTGTTGTCCCCACCGTGTAATAATGATTAGGGTTGGGATTAGGGTTGCTTCAAATATAATGTATATTAGAGTTAGGTTAGAGGCTATAAATGTTATGGAGATAAATAGTTGTAGGAGTACAAGGGTTGAAAGGAATGTTCGTTGTCGTTGTAGTGGTTCTTTAGTTATTGCGTGTTGGCTTGCTATGATTGTTATTGGTAGGAGTCAATATGAGAGTGATAATAGTGGGGCTGATGTGTGGTCAAGGTGGAGGTGTGTGTTAGAGTTGGGCTCTAGTAGGCTTATGCTGAGCAGGGCGATTATGAAGGAGTAGGAGGTTGTTATTTGGTATAGTATCTTTGGTTTTAGTGCTATGGCTATTGGGATTATTATTGTGGTCATAAAGATGATTTTTAGCATTATAAGAGGCTTAAGTTTTTTAGAAAGTCGTTTCCGTGAGTTCGTGTAATTGCTACTACTAGGCTAAGTCCTACAGCTGCCCCACATACTGAGATAGTTAGTAGGATAATGGGTATTGGAATTTGTGATATAGTTAGCGAGGTGGAGGTGAATAGGACTAGCATTGTGAATACGATAAGTATTATTGTTTCTACGCATATTAAGGCTAATATTAGGTGTTTGTGTTGTAGTGACAGGGTGATTATGGTGATTATAAAGGCTGTATATAGGGTGATTTTTGTTAGTTCCATTACTGTGGCTTATGGTTAGTAAGTTCTTTTGAGTCGAAATCAAATATCTATTAGACTATCGCAGTACTCTGTTCATTCTAATCCGCCCTGTAGCCACTCATATAGTAGGCCAAGTGTTAGAATTGTTAGCAGTGTTGTAATTAGTGTGATAGTTGTGTTTGGTGGGTTAGTGTTTATGCTTCAAGGGGTTGGTAGTAATAGTACGATTTCTAAGTCAAACAGGATAAATAGGATAGCAATTAGGAAAAATTGAATTGAGATTGGGGTCCGGGCGTGTCCTAGTGGGTCAAAGCCGCACTCATAAGGTGATAGTTTATTAATATCCGGTTTTATGATAATGTGGATGTTGATTATGTACAGTGCAGTTGTTGTTGTTATGGCTATAATGATAAGAATGGCGAGATTAATTATTTCTTCCCTGTTGGGGCTTAATGCTTGGAGGGCATTTGTACTATTATACTAAAGAAATAGGACCCTCATCAGTAGACTGAGATATACAGGAATAGTCATACAATATCAACGAAGTGTCAGTATCAGATTGCTGCTTCGTATCCGAAGTGGTGGGTGGTTGTAAAGTGGTGTTTAGTAAGGCGAATTATACAAATTATAAGGAATGAGGTTCCGATTATAACGTGAAGTCCATGGAATCCTGTGGCTACAAAGAATAATGAGCCATATACACTGTCTGAGATGGTAAAGGGGGTTTCTATATATTCTGATACTTGTAGGGCTGTAAAGTAAATTCCTAGGGCGATGGTGAATATTAGGGCGTAGGTTGACTCCTTTTTGTTTCCTTTTATTATTGTATGATGTGACCATGTAATGGTTGCTCCTGATGAAAGAAGTACTGCTGTGTTTAATAGTGGCACCTCTGTTGGGTTAAGCGGGGTGATCCCAGTTGGGGGTCATTCTGCCCCCAGTTCTGGGGTTGGAACCAGGCTTACGTGGTATAAAGCTCAGAAAAAGCCGAGGAAGAAGAATACTTCTGATGTGATGAATAGGATTATGCCGTATCGTATGTTTTTTTGTACGCCTTTCGTGTGGTGTCCTTGATAGGTGCTTTCTCGTACCACGTCCCGTCATCACTGAAATATAGTGAGTAGGAGGGTTAACAGTCCTATCTTAAGTACTGTGGTGGTATTTGTATGAAATCAAATTGCTAGCCCTGAGGCTAATAGTATAGAGCCTATAGCGCCTGTTAAAGGTCATGGGCTGGGGTCTACTAGATGATATTGGTGGAGTTGGTGGGTCATTATGTGTTTTCTTGTAGGTATAGGATAATTAAAAGTACAAATACGTAGGCTTGGATGCAAGCTACTGCTAGTTCTAGAATAGAAAGTAGGAATAGGAGTAGTCATGTCATAATGCCTATGGTGATGTGCGTGTTAATGAAGTTTAGTGTGGCTGTGCTAACCATGGTTATGAGCAGGTGACCAGCTGTGATGTTGGCTGTAAGTCGTACCCCCAGTGCTAGTGGTCGCATCAGCAGGCTGATTGTTTCAATAATAACTATAAATGGGATCAGGGGAGTTGGGGATCCTTCTGGTAGTATATGGGCCAACGTGATTGATGGTTTTTTTATTATGCCTGTAATGATTGTGGCTATTCATAGTGGGATGGCTATGGCTATGTTTATTGATAGTTGAGAGGTTGATGTAAAGGTATATGGTAGTAGTCCCAATAGATTTGATAGAAGGATTATGGTAAGGAGGCTCATTAGGATTTTGCATCATTTTTGTCCATTTGGGGTTAGTTGGTTAGTTATGTTTAATATAATGGTTTTTAGTAGTCAGGTAATTGCGGTTGTTATGCGATTTCCAAGTAGTTTGGGCTTGTGGTGGATTAAGAGTATTGGGATTAGTATTGATAGTAGAGCTGTTGGGATTGTTAGTAGTTCGGGGCTTATGAACTGTTCGAATATATTTATAGTCATGGTAGTGTAGGTGTTGATTTAATCGTAGGGTAAATCATTGGGTTTATTGTCATTATAAAAGTTTTAATTTTTTGTGTGATTAGGTATAGTGTTGTTCAGGTTCATAAATAGACTATAAGAATATAGATTGTGTCGAGTTGTGGCATGTCACTAAGGAAAGTATGTTTCTTCTTCAACTTAAAAGGCTGATGCTATATAAAGCTTCTCAGTGATTGTTCTGATATCAGCCACTGTTCGAAGTAATGAAGTGGGACTGCTTCTACTGCGATGGGTATAAAACTATGATTTGCTCCGCAAATTTCTGAGCACTGACCGAAGAACACCCCAACCCGTGATGTAGCTAATGGGAGTTGGTTGAGTCGTCCTGGGACTGCGTCTACTTTTACCCCTAGTGAGGGGACTGTTCATGAATGAAGTACGTCTTCTGCGGTCACTACGATGCGAGTTTGTAGGCCTGCTGGTATGATTATGCGGTGATCTGCCTCGAGTAGTCGTGGTGAGCCGTTTTGTAGGTCTTTTGTTTGGATTATGTATGAGTCGAATGAGATTTGGGCTTCATCTGAGTATTCGTAGTTTCAGTATCATTGATGTCCAGTTGCTTTGATGGTTAGGTATGGGTTGAATACTTCTTCTATTAAATATAGGGATCGTACTGATGGTAGGGCTGTTAGAATTAGGATTATAATTGGGGCGGCTGTTCAAGCTGCTTCTAATTGTTCTACTTCTTCTGCTGGGTCATTGTGTGTTAGAGTTGTTGTAGTTGCGGTTAGTGTGAATATTGTAATTACTATGGTTATTAAACAGGTAAGTAGAAGGACGTGATCGTGTAGGAAGATTACTTCTTCTATTGTTGGTCCTATGGCTTCTTGTAGTGATAGTTGGCCTGCATATGGCATTGAGGACCACAGGGTTTGTGATTTGGCTATGACGAAGCCATGTAATTATGTTTACTAGGTTCTCGGGAAGAAAGCATAATATGCGGTTAACTTGAAATTAACAGATGGCAGCTTAACTCTGTCTTTTCTCGGGTCAGGGCCATTCTATGTAGGAAATAAGATTTCGGATGGGGGCGTAGGTGTTGTTAAGTATGAATGTTGGTTCTGTGTGGCTGTGGTGTGGTGGTGGGGAGCCGAAGAATCCTTCTACATGTGTTTTTTTTCCAAGTGGTGTTTGGGCTTCTCGTTTACATGTTAGGGCTTCTCATACAATAAATAGGGATATAAGTACTGCGACTATAGAGATAGTTGATCCAATAGAGGATATTGTATTTCATAGGGCGAAGGCATCTGGGAAATCTGAGTACCGTCGAGGTATTCCAGATAGGCCTAGGAAATGTTGTGGGAAAAATGTTATGTTTACCCCTGTAAACATTACTCAGAATTGAGTTTTTGTTATAGTCTGGTTAAGGGTATAGCCTGTAAATAGGGGGAATCAATGAGTAAGTCCCCCTATAATGGCGAATACTGCTCCTATTGATAGGACGTAGTGAAAGTGTGCTACTACATAGTAAGTGTCGTGTAGTACGATATCTAGTGATGAGTTTGCTAGGATAATTCCAGTTATCCCTCCCACAGTAAATAAAAAGATAAACCCCAGGGCTCAGTAAATAGGGGTTTGTCATTTAATTTGACCTCCAGCTAGGGTAGCTAATCAGCCAAATACTTTAATTCCGGTTGGGATTGCAATAATTATTGTTGCTGCTGTAAAGTAGGCTCGGCTGTCAATGTCAAGGCCTACGGTAAATATATGATGGGCTCAGACAACAAAGCCTAATACTGCAATGGATATTATTGCTCAAATTATGCTCGTGTATCCAAATGTATTTTTTTTTCCTGTGTAGAATGTAATGATACTCGAGATAATGCCGAATCCGGGGAGGATAAGAATGTATACTTCTGGGTGACCAAAAAATCAGAACAGGTGTTGGAATAATACTGGGTCGCCTCCACCGCAGGGGTCAAAGAAAGAGGTGTTGAGATTTCGGTCGGTAAGAAGTATAGTGATTGCTGCTGCTAGTACTGGTAAGGCTAGTAGTAGTATAATAGCAGTAATAAGTACGGATCAGACAAATAATGGGATGTTGAATATTGGTATGGATTTAGGTTTTATGTTAATGCATGTTGTAATAAAGTTGATTGCCCCCAGGATGGAGGAGGCGCCTGCTAGGTGTAGGGAGAAGATTGCTAGGTCTACGGATGGTCCTGAGTGTACTAGATTTCCTGATAGTGGTGGGTAAACGGTTCATCCTGTGCCGGCCCCCGCTTCAACGTAAGAAGATGATAGTAGTAGAAGTAGTGCTGGTGGTAGTAATCAGAAGCTTATGTTGTTTATTCGTGGGAAGGCTATGTCGGGGGCTCCAATTATTAGGGGGATTAATCAGTTTCCAAAGCCTCCGATTATAATGGGTATTACTATGAAGAAAATTATGATAAATGCATGGGCTGTGACTAGAACATTAAAGATTTGGTCGCTGCCTAGTAGTGACCCTGGCTGGGTTAATTCTATTCGTATTAGAATACTAAGGCAGGCCCCAATTAGGCCAGACCAGGCACCAAATAGTAGGTATAGGGTTCCAATGTCTTTGTGGTTTGTTGAGAATAGTCAACGGGTAATGAACACAGGTAGTATGGCTGATTAAAGCGGCAATTTGTAAAATTGTGTATAGGATATCCCTTGCTACCAGAACCCCGAGGTGTAATACATGTCAGACTGCAAATCTGAAGTCGGCAGCTGCCCGGGGTTTCTCCGTTTTTTCCCCCCGCCCAAAAACGGAGAAGCTAGATTAAAGTCCGCCGGTTTGGACAGCTATCTGTTAATTAGTTTTATGCGGGATCGAGGCCCGTTGATCTAGAGAGCTTTAGTTTAATTAAAATATCTGTGTTGCAAGCAGGGGATGTGGTGTTTCTGCAAGCTCTACAGGAACTAAAGTGCTAGCTTTTTTTGGGGCTTTGAAGGCTCCTAGTTTGGTATAACTTAAGTTTCTATATGTTTGGTGATAGGGGTAGGATGAGGGCTGTTATTGTTGTTAGTATTGAGGTTGTTATATGGTGTTTTTTATTTGGTGTCCGTCATTTCAGTGATATTAGTGTGGTGTGGGGTGGTAGTGTTATTGATGATATATATACTAGTCGTATGTATACGTATAGGCTTAGTAGTGAGGCTATGGCTATTAGGGTGGCTTCTGCAATTATGTTGAGTGAAGTTAAGTTGTTTAGGATTAGTCATTTTGGTATGAACCCTGAGAGGGGTGGTAGGCCCCCTATGGATAGCATGGTTATTGATAGGGCTGTTATAATATATGGGGAGTTGGTTCATATGATTCCTAGATCTTTGATCGTTGTTGAGGTTGTGAAGTTAATTAGTAAGAATGTGGGGATTGTGGTTATGGTGTAGATGGTGAAGGTTAAAGTTGAGATGTTGGGTGTTGTTGTGATTGTTGCCATGATTCAGCCTGTGTGGGCGATTGATGAGAAGGCTATTAGTTTTCGTAGTTGGGTTTGGTTTAAGCTTCCAAGGCCGCCGACTATAATGGATAGCACTGCTGATGTTAGTACTAGTGTGGTGTTGATTTTGTTGTGGGTTGTTAGTATAATTATTAATGGGGCGATTTTTTGTCAGGTTAGGATGGTTAGGGCTGTTATTGTTGTTGTGCCTTGTGATACATCTGGGAGTCATAAGTGGAATGGTGCGGCTGCCATTTTTATTATTAGGGCTATGGTAATGATAGTTGTTGCTATTGGTTCTGTTGTAAGGTGGGTGTCTCAGTTTGAGGTGTTTAAGGCGTTTGTTGTGGCTGCGAATAGTATAGCTGTGGAGGCTATGGTTTGGGTTAGGTAGTATTTTGTTGCTGCTTCGGTTGCTCGTGGGTGGTTAGGTTTTGAGATGATAGGGATTATTGATAGGGTGTTGATTTCTAAGCACACTCAGGTTATGAGTCAGTGTGTTGTTGATGTGATTATAGTGGTGCTTAATATGATGCTTGTTGTGATAATTAGTCATGATATTGGGTTAATTAGTAGGGGCCGTTGTGGCATTTTCGGGGTATGGGCCCGATAGCTTAATTAGCTGACCCTACTTTAGGAAGTAGTATATTGGTAGTATGGAAAGTTTTGGGCTTTCCGGTTTAAGTTCGAGTCTTAACTTTCTAGGTATTAAGGAGATGATTTGAACATCTGTGTTGAGGTTTTAAGCCTTTTGCATGGCCTGGCTTTGCTACCTTAATTATATAAAAATTCGGGGGTTTATTGAGAATGTCCGTTAAATTACTATATCTGTGAGGGGGGTGTTTTGGCATTTGAAATTTCTCTCTGGGAAAAGAAGTTAAAAAACGGGTTCTAAAAATTGTGTTTGGTATTTTTATAATAAATTATTTTCACGGGTGCGTTCGGGGGGAGTGGTACAGGTGTAAAAAATAACTCTATGGAATTTTGGGGCTGGAAGGAATATTATAGTTTTGTCGCATTATTTTTTCTCAAATTTTAAAAAACAGGGTGTTGAAAAAGTGTTTACTGCGGTAATTTTATAATAATGGAATAATGAAATTTTACGGTCAAGGAAAAAATATGTCTAACAAGCATAAAGAATATATCCGCGTATAGGGAATGTGCTAGGCCAAGAATATAGCTCCACCCGGACTAAATGGTCTACCCCGGTGAGGGGAACGGTAACGAGCATATATGGGTGTCAGGTGAAAGGTAGAGAAAAAAAGGACAACCAGGGGTGGATCTGGCATACGTGATAAGAACATGAGGTGATATGTACCAGGATAAAGGGTGCGACCAAAGGCTTCTTAAAAAGCAAGTAGGGCGGGGTGGTTCCGGACCATTGAGATGCTCTTGAGAGTGTAACCAGCGGCCTTGGAAAGAACATCAAGGGAGGAGTTACAGTATATGGACGTGAGAAGCGGGACTGTGTGCTTTCAGTGGAAGGATAGAGGGTTTCACGGGCTGGATTAGATCATGGGACACCACTTGGAACAGGATAGTCATGGTTACTAACAATAGATAGACGAAGATAGCATGGAAAGTTAGGGTAATGCGGAGAAAAATCTCATGTAACATACCAGTTTTACATATTAATAATTATAGTATAATTCCCGTTTATAGGGCGTGAGGCAGATCATTAATGTATAATTATACATAGTGAAATAAAGACTATAAGCTAAGAGATACATTATAGTCGGAATTGGGATTAAACATGTGGGGGGGGTAGGGGGGGGGTCCTAGGAGAGTTATTTATTTTTGGGGGGGGCGGGAGTATTATTGGCTCCGTGCCTACTCTATCAAGGTAGTCCTTTCTCGGGCACGCCTCCATTGTGGAGGTGTGCCGCATAGTGCTGTGGTGGTAGAAGTGTTGAGCATGTATATGGCTAAGGTGAGTGGAAGGTATTGTTTTCATAGGAGGTGTATTAGTTGGTCGTATCGAAATCGTGGGTATGAGGCTCGGGTTCATAGGAATAGGGTTGTGAGTATTATAGTTTTGGTTATAAGGTTGATGGTAAATAGTTGTGGGTTTGTTGTACCCGGGTTGAGAAATATTATGGCGGATAGGGTGTTTATGAGTAGGATGTTAGTGTATTCTGCTAAGAATAGTAGTGCAAATGGTCCGGCTGAAAATTCTACGTTGAACCCTGAAACTAGTTCGGATTCTCCTTCTGTTAGGTCAAAGGGAGATCGGTTGGTTTCTGCTAGGGTGGATGTGAATCATATTATGGCTAGGGGTCATGTGGGTAGGAGTAGTCATATTTGTTCTTGTGTTTCTATAAATAGTGTTAGTGAATATCCTCCGGATATGGTTGCTATTGAGATAATGATTAGTCCTAAGGTAATTTCGTATGAAATAATTTGGGCTACGGCGCGTATAGCCCCGATGAGGGGGTATTTTGAATTGGAGGATCAGCCTGATCATAGGATGGTGTAAGTGAATATTCCTGATACTGCTATGATAAATAATAGTCCAAGGTTTATGTTGGTTAGTGTAGAGGGTATTGGTATGGGTGCTCAGGATGTTAGTGCTAGGGTTAGTGCTATAATAGGGGATAGTGTGAATAAGATGGGCGAGGATATGGTGGGCTTTGTTGCTTCTTTTGTAATTAGTTTTAGGCCGTCTGCGATTGGTTGAAGAAGACCAATTGGGCCTACTAGGTTTGGTCCTTTACGGTGTTGTATATACCCTAATAGTTTTCGTTCTAGTAGGGTGAGGAATGCTACGGCGATAAGGATAGATAAGATATAGAGTAATGAGTTGGTAATGTTTAGTAGGATCATGGATTATTAAGGGTTGTCCTTAATTAACCTTGTCTCGGTTTATGGTGGTTGTTTTGATGTGGGCGGTTGATCTTTGTTAAAGCGTGCTTTTAGTATGGGCTTTGCTCTATCGGTCCTTTCGTACTGGATGGGGCATGTTCATAGATAGAAACCGACCTGGATTACTCCGGTCTGAACTCAGATCACGTAGGACTATTAATCGTTGAACAAACGAACCCTTAATAGCGGCTGCACCATTAGGATGTCCTGATCCAACATCGAGGTCGTAAACCTTCTTTTTGATATGGGCTCTTGAAGAAGATTGCGCTGTTATCCCTGGAGTAACTTGGTTCAATTGTCAGCTATGCTGGGTCGTTTGTTGGCTTGTTGGCCTAAGCTTGTTATGAGGTATATCATGGTGTTTGGAAGTTCTTTTTTTTTCCAAGGTCGCCCCAACCGAAAGTAGTTATTATATGGTTTAATAGTTTGGTTTAAGCTTCACAGGGTCTTCTGGTCTTATGTTGGAATTCTAGCTTTTTTACTAGGAGATCAGTTTAATTGATTTATTATAAGAGACAGTTGGACCCTCATTTTGCCTTTCATACTGGTCTATAATTAGTAGACAAATGATTACGCTACCTTTGCACGGTTAGGGTACCGCGGCCGTTTAATTGTTCACTGGGCAGGCGTTGCCTTTAATATTTGTTTGGCTAAAGGTTATGTTTTTGTTAAACAGTTGGGGTCTTTGTTTGCCGAGTTCCTTTTATAATGGTGGATCTTTCTTTTTAATGTGCCTGTGTTGGGGTCACAGTTTGGTTTAGGTGTGTAGTGGTTGGTTTATGCCTATTGTGGTCTGATTAATGGCTAGTGGTTTATCCGGGCCTAGCGGATAGGTACATTGTAGAGAGGTTGTCTTATTATTAGTTCTAGCATAATAGTACCTATGAGTATAGGTTTACCCTTAGTTAGTTTGGAGTTTTTGTTTGTTTTTAGATTTAGTTATGTTTAATTCTTTAACGATATTTTGTTAGTTGGCTGCTTTAAAGTCTACTGGGTGTGGTAGTGGTTTTTCCTCTCAAATCCAGGTTGTATCCTGTGTCAATAGGGCTGTACCTCTATTGATTTTCCTTAAATAATTAATAGTTATCGTTTTGGTTTAAGGTAGAACTTAGATTCTTTTTTGGGTAGCCAGCTATCTCCAGATTCGGTAAGCGTTTCACTTCTACTTTTAAGTCTTCCCACTCTTTTGCTACAGAGAAGGGTGTGCCCAATAGGCTGCTTTAAAGTAGCTCATCTGGTTTCGGGGTGGAGGCTGTGATTCTTCTTGTCTGTATTTTCTTGCTAGACCATGATGCGAAAGGTACAAGGGTTAATCTTTGCTGTTTATTGCTTGATGATTTCCCTTGCGGTACTGGTATGTTAGTTTTACTGTTCGATCACATCTACTTAGTGGGTCAAATGTTTTGTTTTGGTTAGTTTAGAATATGTTTGGGTTATTAGGCGTCAGCTCAAAAAGATTGGTATAATGTCGTTCGATTGTAGGTCGAATGCTTTATGTAAGCTACTTTTTGTTTCTAAGCGCACTTTCCAGTACGCTTACCATGTTACGACTTGCCCTGTTTTAATACTGATTTGTGTTTATGGATTTTTTTAGTTTGTTGGCAGGGATGACGGGCGGTGTGTACGCATCTCATTGCGTTAGTTTCAACCAGGTATATCTGTTCCTGGTATACTGCTAAATCCACCTTCAGTTTCTTGTTTCATAGTTTATCCGTGTTTTCTGTTTTAGAAAGTGTAGCCCATCTTGGACCCGCTCATTAGTTACACCTCGACCTGTCGTGTTAGTGTATAGCTATTTGGCTCACTTTGTTTCTTTTACAAGGTAGGCTGGCGACGGCGGTATATAGACTGTTAGGCTAGAGTGGGTTGGGTTAATCGTGGGGTATCGGTTATTGGACAGGCTCCTCTAGGTTGTTGTGAGATACCGTCAAGTCTTTTAAATTTTAAGTTTTTACTCGTAGTTATTTGGCGAACAATGGGTGATTTAATTGTTGTGTTATGGCTGGGCATAGTAAGGTATCTAATCTTAGTTTGTGTCCTAGCTTTCACGAGTGGAAGTTGTTTGTTGTTAGATTGTGGTTATGGTGACTTATGGCTTTTTACAGCCCAGTTTGGTTTCGTTTCTAACGTTGGACTGATTTTTAGTCGTGCTTTACGCCGGTTGGTATTATTTTGGGTCTGTCGTGTAACCGCGGTCGCTGGCACGAGATTAACCGGCCCTAGTTGAGCCCTTTGCTAGGTCAAGCTTTCGTTTATGGCCTAATATTATCTACTGCTGTGGACCCGTGGGGGTGTGGCTTAAATTTGCTTGGTGTTGTGGGCTTAGTGCCTGATACCTGCTCCAGAAAATTGGTTGGTGGTGGGCTGTTTCACTGTAGTGGTGAGGCTTGCATGTATAATTAAGGGTATAAATAATAGGGGGTTTAAGACCAAGACCTTGTGTGATCAGGTGTAACCGTCTTAGCATTTTCAGTGCTATGCTTTATGGTAAGCTATGATAAC